CTCCCTTTCCAAAAAAAATTAATACACCTAGAACTACACTTAGATTTATTAGATTTGTTGCTAAAATATCGGTATCAAACCCGAAACTTCCGGCGGATGGCCAGTAACTCAAGCAAAGAAAAGAATCGGTTATATTTTTCATATGATCGCATCTCCTCTTATGGATAGACTAATTTTCTTTCTACGATTTTTTTATTAGTTTTTTTATGATATTTTATATTTATTTATATTTTTATATTATAATAAATAAATAAATAAATTATAATATAAAATAATAAAATTTGCATTTCGTACTTATATGAATATTCTTAACTAATAATTAAGATTAGTAAGAATATTCATATAAGTAAGTAAGAAGAATATTATATATATATTAGAGAATTATAGAATATATTTATGAATTATTAAGAAATATATTCTATATTTTAAATTGGTTAGTCAATTGTAAGATTCCCCATAAGAATGATACTTTTTAGAATTAGATACTAGTTCTTATGTCAATTGAAAAATCTCTAGTTGTTTTCAACACTTTGTAAAAACTTTCTAAATAAAAAAAGGGGGGGAAGAAGGCGAATCAGTATGTTGATCCCTCACCCATAAATCCGTCCTTCCCCCGTGTTATGAAGAAAAAATTATAGGAGTGATATCTTAATATAATTTGAAAAAAAGCAAGAGCAGTAAAGAAAGTCCACGGAAAAAAGAAAATGTATTTTTATCTTTCTATTTTTCAAAGATTAAACAAAGGGATTCGCAAATAAAAGCGCTAATGCTACAACCAGTCCATAAATAGTTAAAGCTTCCATAAAAGCCAAACTAAGTAATAAAGTACCCCTTATTTTGTCCTCTGCTTCCGGTTGTCGCGCAATCCCTTCTACAGCTTGCCCTGCAGCTGTGCCTTGACCAACTCCAGGTCCAATGGAAGCAAGCCCGACGGCCAACCCAGCAGCAATAACAGAAGCAGCAGCAATTAGCGGATTCATGATAAGTTTCTCCTATTCCAAATAAAATAAAGAAAAGAAATAGTTAATAATATAATCAACCAAGAAATTATGACTTTATTATTTCATTCTTCATATTGATCTTTATCTAGTCAAAGTGTAATTGAAATTACAAACTGAAATAATATAATAATATTTATTGAACTATCCAAATTACTTCGATATTTCTTTTTTCTTTTCTACCCATGTAGTTTTTTGTCAATACATACAATTTATGTTCTTATCTTAAATTCTTAAAATTTAAGAAACTTTCTTTAAATTCTTCGTTCTTTATTTCATTTTTTTAGTCATTCCATATTCAATTCACAATTACAACAGATGAAACGGAAGGGCTTTGTTTTTTGAATCTCCATCTAAATTTAGAGTAATAGCAGGACAAATTTAGATATATATTCATATATAACTAGTGAAGATCTAATATGACATATACATGTGTTTCTTCCATACCGTAAACCAATTAGTTGTGTCTTATATTCAATCGGATTCGAGAATTATTCTTTGAAACCTACAAAAAAGGAAAGAGTTGTCTTATATCGATTAGATTATATATACATCTAGTTTGACTCCCCTACCCTTTCTTTTATTATTATAGTACATACATTACACTAAATCGTATAGTATAGGTATTTTATTTATACCTTATCCTTATTGCAATTGCATCTTTCTTTTTTTGGGGGGTGGATAATACTTTTGATTATTTTTAATTCAAAAAGTAGATTATCGTGAGCCGCACCTACTTTGTGGAGGGCTAAACTCAAAAAAAATACTATTTAGATAACTCGTCAATGATGCCCTTCCATGGATTCACCTATATAAGCCGCAGCTAAAGTAGCAAAAATAAGAGCTTGAATACCACTTGTAAATAATCCAAGGAACATAACAGGTATAGGAACTACTAAAGGTACTAACGAAACAAGAACAACAACTACTAATTCATCGGCTAATATATTTCCGAAAAGTCGAAAACTAAGCGATAAGGGTTTTGTGAAATCTTCTAAGATGTTAATCGGTAAAAGGATTGGAGTTGGTTGGATGTATTTACCAAAATAAGCCAATCCTTTTTTTGAAATACCCGCATAGAAATATGCTACTGACGTAAGTAAAGCTAATGCAACAGTAGTATTTATATCATTAGTGGGTGCAGCTAACTCTCCATGAGGTAACTTTATAATTTTCCAAGGTAAAAGAGCCCCTGACCAATTGGAAACAAAAATAAATAGAAACAGAGTTCCAATAAATGGAACCCACGGACCATATTCTTCTCCAATCTGAGTTTTGCTCACGTCTCGAATGAATTCAAGGACATATTCAAAGAAATTTTGACCGGAAGTGGGAATAGTTTGCGGATTTCGAACAACTACAATGGTTGAAACTAATAAGATAGCAATTACAACCCAAGAGGTAATAAGTACTTGAGCATGCACTTCAAAATCCCCTATTTGCCAATAGAGATGTTGACCTACTTCCACAGCAGATATATCGTATAATCTGTTTAATGTGTTGATGGAACCTAATAGAACATTCATATTGCCCTGCCCTCTAAAATAAAAAAATATAACTTGAAAGGGAATTATTTTGATTCAACCGTTTACTTTTTTACTTTCATTTTCTATTTTGAATACCTACTCATCACATAATATTTCTGTTTGTTCTTTTTGCACAATTTTTTAATTGTATATATAATATAATAATAATATAATAATAATCGATTACATAAATCTATGAATCCCCCACCACACCAAGTCTAAAAATTTATTAATCTTATGATTAATTATTAATCAAAAATTTTGTATATAGCTAGAACGACCCTCACTAATTGCAAATACTAATTTGTTAAGAATTAATCGGATTGAAGCTATAGCATCATCATTAGCTGGAATCGAAATATCTGCGAGATCGGGGTCACAATTTGTATCGATTAAACAAATTGTTGGAATTCCCAAAGTGATACATTCTCTAAGAGCCGTATATTCTTCTTGCTGATCAACGATTATTACAAGATCGGGTAACCCCGTCATATATTTTATGCCACCCAGATATGTTTCCAAATGAGATAATTGTCTCTTCAACGTAGCGGCATCTCTTTTTGGAAGAGAGGTGAGTTTACCCGTCTTTTGCTCCGTTCTCAAGTCCCTGAACTTACGAAGTCTTGTTTCTGTAGTATACCAATTCGTTAACATACCGCCGAGCCATTTTTTATTAACATAATGACATCGAGCTCTTATTGCAGCCCGTTTTACTGAATCAGCTGCTTTTTTTTTTGTACCAACAATTAAGAATTGTTTTCCTCTGCTTGCTGCATCAAAAACCAAATCACAAGCTTCTGATAAAAAACGAGCAGTTTGAGTAAGATTTATAATATGAATACCCTTATGCTTTGTGGATATATAAGGTGCCATTCGAGGATTCCATTTCCTGGTATCATGGCCAAAATGAACTCCTGCTTCCATCATCTCTTCAAAAGTTATGTTCCAATATCTTTTTGTCATTTATCCCCACATTTTTTTTTTAAAAATTGAAAAAAAAAAGAGACCTGGTATCCTGAAATAGAAATAAAAAATTGTTCCGATGGAACCTTCTCTTTTATTGAAGATTGTCTGTTAATACATAATCAAGCCATTCATTTTTTTCTATTTATTATATTTAATATTTATTATACTTACTTTATTAAGAAATCAAATGACTTCTTTTAATTTAATTTTAAAGGGATGAGTCTAATCTTCTTTATAGGAAGCATTAAATCCTAGATTTCGAATGTATCACATAAATTCTTTGAAATGAAAAAAATCAAATAATTTTCTGTGATGGAACAAAAGATTTCTAATTTCTACTTCGAATAAATTCTTTTTTTTTTCCAAGGTAATCTTGTTCTGTTGCCCTGACCTCGAACGGTGCATTATTCTTTTGAACCCGGTACCAACGGGGATCATTCCCCCTAAAACAACATTCTCTTTAAGACCTTTCAACCAATCGATACGACCCCGAAGAGCGGCTTTTGCTAAAACTCTAGCAGTTTCTTGAAAACTCGCTTCGGATATGAAACTTTGAGTATTCAGAGATGTTTTTGTTATTCCCAATAATAAAGCTCGGTAACAAATTGCTTCTTCCAAGGCACGACCCGTTCGTTCGGCTCGCAATAATCCAATGAGTTCGCCAGGTAAAAATACATTAGACATTCCATCTTCTGAAACCAATACTTTGGATGTTATTTGACGCACAATAATTTCTATATGTCGATTATGGATGTGTACTCCCTGGGATCGATAAACCTTTTGGATTTTATTAACTAAAGAAATACGACTTTGCGCTATAGTTAGCTCAGCACCAATCAAGAATCCCCAGGGAATGCCGAGAATTCTTGTTATACATTCGTTCCAAGCATCAATTCTTTTTTCTAGATTCATCGATATTGAATCAATCGAACGTATTTCTAATATCTGTTCCACTTTTGGAAGACCTTGGGTTATATCACCGGATCTCGATTTTTCATATATAAATGTAACTAATATATCTCCTTCATAAAGGATTTCTCCATAATGGCCATGAATGGTTGCTCCTGGAGTCGCCAAATAAGGCTTAGCCGATCTTATTATTACAGAATCCTTTTGAACAGTTAGAACTTGACCTGATTTTAGTTTTAAATGCGGTCCATTTTTCGTTTGAGCTATACATATATTTTCACAAATAAATTGTCCAAGACTAATTATTGTAAAAGTTTTTTCACAAAAATTATCATGGAGAAAATACCAATTCAAATGGAATGGATTTAAAACGATGTTACTGTATAGATCGGGTTTAAAAATTGTCTCGTTTTCGTCCATTAAATAATATTTAATTACTTGAAAGATTTCCTTTAATTTGTCAAGTTGTAAATTTTTAGTTATTGAGATCTGATTATGAGTTATTAAACGAGAAAATGAATAAAAATTTGCAATTTGAAGGGCTATTCCTAAAGGGCCTAACGAATTCGTAATTGCAATTATAGGATCCTTTTTTATCACA